TAATAAACAGTGGGTCAATCATTAACAATTTCATTGTCAATGTGAAATATTCATACAAAGAAAAATGTGGGAGAAATGAAGAAGATGCAGGTTCATTTATCTGATTGGCTAGTCAAGCATGAGCTAATTCATAGATCTTTAGGCTTTGATTGCCGAGGAATAGAGACTTTACAAATAAAAACCGAGGATTGGGATTCCATTGCTGTCATTTCATATGTATATGGTTACAATTATTTGCGCTCCCAGTGTGCCTATGATGTAGCACCAGGCGGATTTTTAGCTAGTGTGTATCACCTTACGAAAATACGGTATGGTATAGATAAACCAGAAGAGGTATGCATAAAAATATTTGCTCCCAGGAGTAATCCTCAAACCCCGTCAGTTTTCTGGATTTGGAGAAGTGCTGATTTTCAGGAACGGGAATCTTATGATATGTTGGGAATTTCTTATGAAAATCATCCTCGCCTTAAACGTATCTTGATGCCTGAAAGTTGGATAGGCTGGCCCTTACGTAAAGACTATATTACGCCCAATTTCTATGAAATTCAAGATGCTCATTGATTGATAAAAAACCCCTTTTTTATCAATCAATGAGCATCTTGGCATTCCCCTTCTAGATGAAACAGAGTAACTGGACTTTCATTCGTATTGTGGAGGGGCTAAAATAAAAAAAGAAAAAGAAGCTCTCATTGCTATTCCCCAATCGGGAAGATATCATATAATATACATTTCGTATGAGCACAATAGGATGATTCTGCACCATGAACTTTGTACCTCGCACATCACTTAGTGGGGACCTCAGAAAGTAACTTGAGCAAGAGTGACAAAAAAATATGAAATTTGAAAGAAAAGATAGAAGAGATGAAATGAAGAAATGCAAAATGAGAAGAATCGGAGTTTATTTGTACTATGTCTGAAATACATCCTTTCTATTCCTATCCTTCCAATCTTTGATTGAATCCTTTTAGCTCATTTTTTTTAGCTATTAGATTTGAGATATATACGAAATTTTCACATACTTTTGGAATAAGAAAAGTGTGAATAGAGAGGAAAAAAATGAAAAAGAAAGTAAAGAATATCTCGTCTCAATGAATTAATTTCATTTGTATGAGGTATGAATATCTATCCGATACATTATTCACGTGTCAGGAACCAGATTTGAACTGGTGACACGAGGATTTTCAGTCCTCTGCTCTACCAACTGAGCTATCCCGACCATTTCCCGTGCATCATCCTAGCAGAGTACTTATATCTATGTCAATGAAAAGAATTAAAAAATAAAATATTAACAAATTGGACCTAGCCCCTGAATTTCTTAGATCTTCAAAAAGAAAACATTCTTTGTAAATGTCAGGAAAAAGATATGGACTATGAATGATTCAATAACGGAAATTCCTTGAACATATATATGAACATATATATATATGTTCATATCGTACTATACAAAACAAATGAGATTGGATTGGAAGAAGATACGAGGATTTTGATTCGGATCCATTTGTGAAAGAACAGAGTTAATGAAATGATAAAGATATTTCATTTTGGTTAAACTAAACCACTGATGAAAAAAAAGAAAGAGGATGAGAATAAATAAAGAGTGAGGAAGTAAAATGGGCTTTTTATTGGGGATAGAGGGACTTGAACCCTCACGATTTAAAAATTCGACGGATTTTCCTCTTACTATAAATTTCATTGTTGTCGGTATTGACATGTAAAATGGGACTCTCTCTTTATTCTCGTCCAATTAATCTTCAAAAGATCTATCAAACTCTGGAATGAATCATTTGATCACTGAATATTTGAATTCGATTCTTTTTTCAACTTAAATTGGAATTGATTCACAATAACTCTTCAATTTTTCATAGATTTTTTGATCTCTATCATTATAATTAATATATAATAGAAATAGAAGATTTCTATTTTCATATATAGAGCTATGTCAGTATGTATACGTACGTATTAGGTATATAAGGTTATCCTTTCTGTCATTTCAATAGAAGGATTTTAGCTACTAACGTAACGTAGTCAATTTCATTCGTTAGAACAGCTTCCATTGAGTCTCTGCACCTATCCCTTTTATTCTCATTTTCCATCTTTTTTTCTCAAAACAAAGATTTGGCTCAGGATTGCCCATTTTTAGTTCCAGGGTTTCTCTGAATTTGGAAGTTACCACTTAGCAGGTTTCCATACCAAGGCTCAATCCAATCAAGTCCGTAGCGTCTACCAATTTCGCCATATCCCCCTTTCTTTTGAGACAAGGGTAATTTCATCCACCTCTTTCATTTATCTTGGGACTTTTGAATTCATTAGGTAATGATTCCTATATCGAAAAAGTGTATGCTGTTATTTTCTTTTTTTTCCACCCCCTATTCTATATTCTATCATCTCATCTCTATTGGATGAACCCTATTTGTTTCAATACGAAATTGATTCTATCATTGATGTATTCCCAATTCAATATGGATAGATATATCCCACATATATATGTGCCTTTCCTCCTCCTTAATTTTTACAGTGCAGTTTGGAATAGTGGAACGGTCGATATTCATTCTTTTTTTTCATTTCAAATCCTAATTTCATTGATATATTGATATTTTATATTCATATATATATGAATATGGAATTTAATTTCTATTTCTATTTAGATATCTAATTTATCTATATCTAAATAGTTTTCTTTTCTATTTTCTAAATAGAATCTAAAATATATAACTAATAAATATAAGAAATTTAAATAATCAATAAATTAAAAAAAGAAGAAGAATCACTAGGTAATAGCTAAGATCCGATAGTTTCCTGTATTCCTATACACTATTGCTCTTATATCCGCCCGCTTAGCTCAGAGGTTAGAGCATCGCATTTGTAATGCGATGGTCATCGGTTCGATTCCGATAGCCGGCTCTTTTTCTTTATCAATTTTTTTCTTTCCATGAGTAAAAATATCTACTCTCGCTTTCTCTAAATGTCGGGTCACCGATCTATTATGTCATGGTAACTTGCAGCTATAGCTATGAATAAAAAAGTTGACTAGAACAATTAGATCTCTACAGAAGAAATTGGAAAATGTAACCTTCGCTTTAATTTCCTATATATACAAAAAATCCGAATATTGATAAAATTTCTTTTATTCTGTTTTGTAGGACTTTAGTAAATTGAGTTTTGCTTTGCTGATCCTTTAGTTCAGTCTGAATTTATATTTTTTTGTCAAATAAAAGTGAATCAAAAAGGAGCCTTTATATGTCTCGTTACCGAGGACCTCGTTTCAAAAAAATACGCCGGCTGGGGGCTTTACCGGGACTAACTAGTAAAAGACCCAGATCCAGAAGTGATCTTCAAACCCAATTGCGCTCTGGAAAAAGATCACAATACCGTATTCGTTTAGAAGAGAAACAGAAATTGCGTTTTCATTATGGTCTGACAGAGCGACAATTACTTAAATATGTGCATATTGCTGGAAAAGCCAAAGGGTCAACAGGCCAGGTTTTACTACAACTACTTGAGATGCGTTTGGATAACATCCTTTTTAGATTAGGTATGGCTTCGACCATTCCTGGAGCCAGACAATTAGTTAACCATAGACACATTTTAGTTAATGGTCGTATAGTGGATATACCAAGTTATCGTTGCAAACCCCGAGATATTATTACTACGAAGGATAAAGAAAGATCGAAAGCTCTGATTCAAAATTATCTTGTTTCATCCCCCCACGGGGAATTGCCAAACCATTTGACTATTGACTCCTTACAATATAAAGGATTTGTCAATCAAATAATAGATAGTAAATGGATCGGTCTTAAAATAAATGAGTTGTTGGTCGTAGAATATTATTCCCGTCAGACTTGATTCTAATGAAAATAAAAAAGCAAGGTTCATACCAATTTTGACTCTTTTCGCTGAAGTAAATAGAGCACCTCGTGCCCTGTCTCATTCATGTATCAAAAAAGGATCGGCAATAGAATTCTTTTTCTTTTTTTCAATATCAATACGATATCTCTATTTGTATTTTACCTATCACAGGGATTAATTAGGGATAGAGAATGTCTATTAAATAAGGGTCTTATCATTAGAATAATGATATCAATTCTTATTTTATTTGATACATTGTAGTCGGTAACGTTGATGAATGAAAAGAAACGGAGAGAGAGGGATTCGAACCCTCGGTAAACAAAAGTCTACATAGCAGTTCCAATGCTACGCCTTGAACCGCTCGGCCATCTCTCCTACAGAATGTTATTCTTGACCAAAACCCGAATGAATAGCGAGTCCTTCATCTTAATTGTAGTACATGTATGATCGCCCGATGGTTCCATAAGAAGAAATTTCTTTTCCAATTTCATATTTATCAACAACAACTTCTTTCATCAGCTAACCCATGGAATTCATGATTCGTCCGACGAATCTTTCTATTTCAATTGTATGGTGTGGCACATACACGTTATGCAAACAAAAAAGATGGTTATTTTATTTGAATATTTGAATTTATCATGGAATGAGTATTCCATTCTTTTCCTTTTTGGATCATAACCAAATCAAAACTTCTCGAGTTATCAAAATCTATAGTAAACTTGGTTATTCAACTTAGATGAAATAGTAATATACTACGAAATTGGAATGAAATCTAATCTGATTCAACTATTTCATTTCATCTTTGTCCAAAAGGAGGACACCACATTTTTTCCAATTAGTCTGTTTTTATGTTATTTTGTACTGTACAATTCCTTTTTTTTGTGGGATTGTTTTCCCCGAAGGGGGATGAGAAGAATTATAGAATGAATTGCTAATTATGCCTAGATCTCGAATAAATGGAAATTTTATTGATAAGACCTCTTCAATTGTAGCCAATATTTTATTACGAATAATTCCGACAACTTCAGGAGAAAAAAAGGCATTTACCTATTACAGAGATGGTGCGATTTGATTTTTTCTTGTTTTTTTTACCCCTCAGTTTTACGAGAAAAAGAACGTAGTTAGGAATAGAAAAAAACAAATTAGTGAAAGAA